ATCTTGACAAGAAATTATCTATATGTTAAGATGTCTATGACAAGGGCTATAGCTCAGTTGGTAGAGCACCTCGTTTACACGTGCGCCAATGCTTTTCAAGGGAGTCAATCATGTAATCAAATAATCTTATTGATAAATCGATGTCTTACTCCATGGATTCGAGAGAACAAGAGAACAATAGCCTGACAAATATTTGGTCAATCCGATTCGGGTGCGAATTCTGATGTCAAATAGAGCCCATCATTGATTTGAGAATTGATAAGGTGAATACCCAGTCTATTCAATGCTAGGCATAACGAGTATAAGGGCCTCAAAATAACCTCCTTTCGTCCTATGAACTTTAAGGTGTAAGAAGTCTCATATTTGACTCTTAGAGCGGAACGATGGAGACTCCATTAAATTTTAACTTAGGTGGATTCAGGCCAGAAGCAGACCTATGTCAAAGTAACCCTTCTTTGAAACACTTTGGTATTGCTCTTAGATCAGAATTCAAATAATGAATAATGAATCAGAGCAAATGGAGCCATCTCATTATCTTCTTGTTTTCGGTGAAGAAAAAATATGGTGGACTAACTGATCTTTTCATCAGTTGATGAAAGAGCCCAATGCAACAAAATGCATGTTGGGTCTTTGAAACAGTTCGAATCATTTCGATAATAAAAAGTTTGATCTGTTTTACCGAGAAGGTCTACGGTTCGAGTCCGTATAGCCCTATACATTATATTTACATTCTTTTTTTTTAGTTTTAATTTCCTCATCTCATTAGTACTTGTTTGTGGCTGGTCAGTCGGTTGGTCCATAGAACTAGAAGCATTACCCTATGATCATATGGATTCATAGGGACAGGAAAATGAAAACAAAAATTTTATTTAATTGAATGGATACAATTAATATTTATTAAATCTCGGATAAAAAATCCAATCCATTCTTCTTCATTAATCGTCGTCGGTGAATTACATACCTGTCACGATCAAAGAGTTAGTGATATACTTTTGCTTTGACATGTATACCCAATCCATTTTGAAGTTAAAATCATGACATGATCTTGGCTAAAAACTCCAACCCGACTCAACCAAATCTAATCATAAGTCACATGGATCGAGTACCTATTATTGGTTTTGTATTTGTGGAATACCCTGACAAATCGCTTTTTGGTAGAAGAACAACTCCAATTGATTGTTTTAGAGATAATAAATTGGTCATCAATATATCAAATCAATATTTGTACCCTCTTCTATTTCTATGAGTTGGTTTGGAGATTTGATTTATAGAATCGTTCGATTTCAATAATATGTTATGTTATTTTTTTCTATTACTATTATAACTATTATATTAGTTACTATTATATTAGAATAGAAGTAGAAGTATCTTATGTAGAATTTACGATTCCGCCGATTATACCACTATGCTATACTTCATTATGTAGGTTTGCTTCAAAACAAACTTTTTCTTGTAACGAAATTTAACGCCTTACCAACATTGCTTAGTCTTACTAAGCGGTATTGCAGTGACAAATAAGTATTTTTGTTTATTCCAAATCACGATTTTGACTACTTTAGTTTAGTACTACAAATTGATTCAAAATAGAATGCCTTTTGCATTATAACTCTAATTAAATACCTTGATTCTTATTGTTCCTTAGAGAGTACGTCGGGATAGTAGAGATCCAACCAAAGCAAAGTTTCTAATTTTGTTTGGTATGGAAACATTTTTTTTTTATATTTTGGTTCCTCGCAATTCGATTGAATCAATTAAGAATTATATCAATTTTAGATATCAATTTTATAAAATAATATAAATCTAGGATAGGGCAAGAAGAGAGAATATAATCGTTCGATGCATTGGATTATGTTTCCATATTTATATCGAGTCAATAGCCGCAATAATCCTCTACCCGAATGAATTTTCTTTTTTAATAATACTTCGAATAGAATATACTAGAAATCCCTATTTAACTAATGCCTATATGTTATATCGCTAATGCTAAGAAAAAATGCTTATTTCACTTAAGAAGTTCTGGACGAATTGACAATTCCAATTCGAATAGACTAATTCAGTCTATTCCACATTAATAGGAGTGCATCTATGTTTCTGCTTCACGAATATGATATTTTCTGGGCATTTCTAATAATATCAAGTGTTATTCCTATCTTGGCATTTATCATTTCTGGAGTTTTAGCCCCGATTAGTGAAGGGCCCGAGAAGCTCTCTAGTTATGAATCGGGTATAGAACCCATGGGGGATGCTTGGTTACAATTCCGAATTCGCTATTATATGTTTGCTCTAGTTTTTGTTGTTTTTGATGTTGAAACGGTCTTTCTTTATCCGTGGGCAATGAGTTTTGATGTATTGGGTGTATCCGTATTTATAGAAGCTTTAATTTTTGTGCTTATTCCAATTGTTGGTTCAGTTTATGCATGGCGAAAAGGAGCATTGGAATGGTCTTAGTTCCTGAATATTCAGACAATAAAAAAAAAAAAGAAGGAAAAGATTACATTGA